ATTAAACTTTATTCATCCATTTAAAATTATAAACATAATATGAGGTTTCGAAAAAATGTCATTTTCGTGCATTTTTTTAAAATACTTTTTTTTTATTAACTAAATGAAAACTCTTACGACCTTAATTTTGGAGGTTAAAAAAAAAACAGTTTTTTTTCTAAAAGAAAATTTACTTAATATATTACGTATTTTTAATTTATTAATTAATAATCAATTTATATAAATCTGACCTATAATTATTTATAATTGATATAAAATTTAAGTGAATAATATAATTTTAAATTCATTATTAATGAAAAAATTTAGAAACCATATTATAAATTTATAGAAGTATTAATTATTTCTAAATTTATATTAATAAATTTATTATATATTAATATATTATATAAATTTATATATGATATATTTATAAATATATAATTGATATATAAACATTATATTTATATATATATAATAAAATATTAGTTATTAATCTATAATTATTGTTTATATATATATATAAATATATTATTTATTAATATATAATATTGATGTATATATACATATATAATTGATATGGAATTCAAAATTATTGAAAAAAAAAAACTACTTTTTTCCATTAACTAATTGATTTTATTGAATAGACAATGAATTTATACATAAAAATTCATTTAAAGACTAGGGGTTTTTGAGGTGAGGTCAAGGTTTTGGGTTAGTGGATAAAAATTAGCCTTAGGAAAACTTGTGAGTTTGTTTTTTATTTTTTGATTAAATAATTTCCTAGAACGTGAGTTAATGGAAAATTGGTAATTTAGGTTGTCAGGGTTAGGGGTAAGTTTTTTAAATTGTTAAATAAAATTTATAATTATGTTTATATTTTTAATTTGATGAAAAAAGTTTTATTATTATTTTAAGGGGTTAAATTAAATTTAATATTTACATGTAAATGTTAGTGGGAGAAATAAAGATTAATATTTAAATAATGTGATAATTAGGGGTTATTCGCAGTAGAAAATTTTAAATATTAGTGAAAGTTAGATTTGGGGAAAATTTTTAGTATTAACAAAATTTGTGCCAGCAGTTGCGGTTATACAAATAATACGATTTAACTAGGTTTAGTATTAATATGTAGTAAATAATAAATTTTAAGGGAGAATTTATTAGGTGGAATTTTAAATTTTGAGGGGATTTATTTTTGATTATTAGTTAAGAAATTTATAAATAGACTAGGATTAGATACCCTATTATTTTAAATGTAAATTTATGCTAGATTAGTATTAGTTAAGTTCTTGAAAATTAAAGATTTTGGCGGTTTTTTAGTCTGTTCAGAGGAACCTGTCCTATAATTGATAGTCCACGATTTGAAAGACTTTTTTTATAGTTTATATATCGTCGTAGTTAGAATATTCTAAAAGGAGAATAATTTTCAAGAATTATTTTTTAAGGAAAATCAGATCAAGGTATAGCTTATAAAAAAGAAGAGATGGGTTACATTAATTTTAATTTTGGATTATTTTTTAAAAAGAAATATGAATTTGGATTTGAATGTAATTTTATTGAGATAAATAAAATGATTTAAGCTCTAAAATATGTACATATCGCCCGTCGCTTTCATTTTAAGGTGAAATAAGTCGTAACAAAGTAGGTTTACTGGAAAGTGGGTCTGGAAAGCAAGTTAGAGCTTGCTAAAAAGCGTTTTATTTACACTAAGGAGTTAATTGTGAGATTCAATTTTTCTTGAAATAAGGAAAATTATTGTTTTATATTGAATGGAAATGATTAAAGAAAAAATTTTTAGTTAAGTAAATAAATTGAATAGTAGGGATTAATTATAGGGGATTAGTATTGTGAAAGAATTTTTTTTATGGGTAAAAGAAGAATTTTTTTTTGTACCTTGTGTATCAGGGTTAACTAATTTTTTTATGGAAAATAATTTTCTCGAATTTAAAAGAGTTAAATTTAAAGTGAATTAAATGTGGAATAATTTTTTTTAATTTAAATTTAGTAATGAAATGTTATTCGTTTTTAATATATCTAGTTATTAGAGAAAAAAGTTTAATTTGTTTGTTGAGAATATTTTTTTTTATTTCAAATTTAATGTTATTAACAAGTTATTTTTAAAGGGATGAGCTTTTATAAAAATTTTTAAAAATTAGGGGTAGTTTTTAAAAAATTATGGGGTTAGAAGTGCTTTTTATTAATAAAGTGTTATAATTAATTTTTGATTGTTTATTATTTCTATTAATTTTAAATATTTTATCTAATAGAATGTAAGAATTAAGGATGTGTTGTTATAATGGTTAAATTAGTATTTTTGAATTGTGAAATAATTTTTATAGGGGAGGTTATTTTAAGGAATTCGGCAAATATTTTTTCACCTGTTTATTAAAAACATGGCTTTTTGAATATAATTTGAGGTCTGACCTGCCCACTGAGGATTTAAATGGCCGCGGTATTTTGACCGTGCTAAGGTAGCATAATCATTAGTTTTTTAATTGAAAGCTGGAATGAAGGGTTGGATGAAAAAGGGACTGTCTCTGAATTATTTTGAAAGAATTTTATTTTTAAGTAAAAAAGCTTAAATTTTTTTAAAAGACGAGAAGACCCTATAGAGTTTTATATAAGATAAATATTTATCTTTAAGTATTTTTAATTAAGTGTTTATTTTGTATTTGGTTGGGGTGACTAAAAAATTTGTAGAACTTTTTTATTTAAGACCATTTATTTATGAAAAATTGATCCATAGTTAGTGATTAAAAGAAAAAATTACCTTAGGGATAACAGCGTAATTTTTTTTAAGAGTTCAAATCGAAAAAAAAGATTGCGACCTCGATGTTGGATTAAAATTAATTTTTGGTGCAGAAGCTAGGAATTTTAGGTCTGTTCGACCTTTGAAATTTTACATGATCTGAGTTTAAACCGGTGTGAGCCAGGTTGGTTTCTATCTTTAAATTAATTATATGTTTTAGTACGAAAGGACCAAGGGTGTGGTATACTATTTATTTTAATGAGCAATTGTATTATTTTGGCAGAATAGTGCGATTGATTTAGAATCATTATATGTAATTAGTTACAAATAATACTTGTTTGTAAAAGATATTATTATGATTTTAATTTCTTCTTTGCTATTGGTGATTTGTGTTTTAGTGGGAGTTGCTTTTTTGACTTTATTGGAGCGTAAAGTTTTGGGATATATTCAAATTCGTAAGGGTCCTAATAAAGTTGGATTTATGGGGTTAATCCAACCTTTTAGAGATGCTATTAAATTATTTACGAAAGAGCAGATTTATCCTTATATATCAAATTTTAATTTATATTATTTATCACCTGTGAGGAATTTGCTTTTAGCTTTAGTATTATGAATATGTATTCCTTTTTTGAGGGTTAATGTTAGGTTTAATTTATCAATATTATATTTTTTAAGGATTTCTAGATTAGGGGTTTATACAGTTATATTAGCAGGTTGATCATCTAATTCTAATTATTCATTGTTGGGGAGATTGCGAGCGGTGGCTCAGACTATTTCTTATGAAGTAAGGTTAGCTTTAATTTTATTATCTTTTTTATATTTAATTTTAAGATTAAATATTTTAGATTTAATAAAATTTCAAAAATATATTTGATTCATTTTTTTAATGATGCCTTTAAGTTTGATGTGATTAGTATCTAGATTAGCAGAGACTAATCGTACTCCTTTTGATTTTGCTGAGGGAGAATCAGAATTAGTTTCTGGGTTTAATGTAGAATATAGGAGAGGTGGTTTTGCTATAATTTTTTTAGCTGAATATGCTAGAATTTTATTTATAAGATTAATTTGTTGTTTTTTATTTTTAGGGGGAGATTTAATTAATTGGTTATTTTTTTTTAAGGTTAGGGTGATAGCTTTTTTCTGAATTTGAGTTCGTGGAACATTACCACGATTTCGTTATGATAAGTTAATATATTTAGCATGAAAGAGATATTTACCGATTTCATTAAATTTTTTAATGATGTTTGTGGGGATGAAAATTTTTATTTTTATCTTTTTGATTTAGTTAATAAAATCTAGTAGTAAAGTTAATAGAAAGTTTTTATTTCTTTTTTATATTTTCAAAATATATACTTTTACAAGTTCATTAACTATAAAAATAAAATTTTATCTTGTAATTTAGCAATTAAGGGGTTGATTAAGTAATAGGTAAAATAAAGAATAGTAAGAATTTGTCCTGTAAGAATATAAGGATCTTCAACTGGGCGTGCTCCGATTCAAGTTAAAAGTAAAATAATGGTGAATAAAGATCAAAATAAAGTTTTATTAATTGGGTAAAAATGATTTCTTAATATTTTTTTTTTATTAGAAAATGGTAAAATATAAAGGATTGCAATAGAAAGGACTAAAGCAATTACTCCTCCTAATTTATTAGGAATAGATCGTAGGATTGCATAGGCAAATAGAAAATATCATTCTGGTTGAATATGAACTGGTGTAACAAGAGGATTAGCAGGGATAAAATTATCAGGATCTCCTAATAAATAAGGATTACTTAATGTTAAAAAGATTAATATAAAAGTTATGATTAAATAGCCAAGAAGATCTTTAGATGAAAAAAATGGGTGAAAGGGAAGTTTATCAATATTTCTATTAGTTCCTAAAGGATTGTTTGATCCTGTTTGATGAAGAAATAATAAGTGAATTATTACTAAAGCTGTTACAATAAAGGGGAGAAGAAAGTGGAGGGTAAAAAATCGGTTTAAAGTGGCATTATCAACTGCAAATCCTCCTCAAATTCATTGAACAATTGTAGTTCCTAAATAAGGAATAGCAGAAACTAGATTAGTAATAACTGTAGCTCCTCAAAATGATATTTGTCCTCATGGGAGGACGTAACCTAAGAAAGCTGTTCCTATTACTATAAAAAAAATTGTTACGCCAATTAATCATGTTTCAATTAAATTGTAAGATCCATAATAAATTCCTCGTCCAATATGAATATATAGGCAAATGAAAAAAAATGAAGCACCATTAGCATGAAGGGTTCGAATTAGTCAACCATAATTTACGTCACGACAAATATGAGCTACTCTATTAAAAGCTAAGTCTACGTGTGAACAGTAATGTATAGCTAAAAATAATCCGGTAATAATTTGAATTCCTAAACATAATCCTAGTAGTGATCCAAAATTTCATAAAGTTGAAATATTAGAAGGTGATGGAAGGTCAATTAATGAATTATTGATAATTTTTAATAAAGGGGAAGTTTTTCGAATTGGTATTTTCATTAATTTTTTTGTCGTAGGGGTCCGTAGTTGATGTTAGTAATTTTTACTACTATAATTAATGTAATTAGTAGATAGATAATTATTATTAAAAATACTAGATTATTGGGTCAGTTGATGAATTTGTTTAAAGAAAATTTAAAATTTATTTGTTGGGTTTGAAGGGTTAAGTCAATAATTCTAATTTGATGGTAAAAATAAAAATCTGCTATCAGAAGTATTGAGGAGATAAAAAATAGTGAGAAGAATAAAATAAAAAGTTTTGTAGAAAATTTGAATTTTTCATTTGAGGCAATTCTTGTTATATAAATAAATAGGATGAGCATACCTCCAATTATAATTAAAAAAATAATGTAAGAGAATCAATAATTAAATCTTATCGATCCCGTGATAAGGGCAATTAGGGTAGTTTGAATGAGTAAAATTATTCCTAAGGATAGGGGGTGTGTTAAGAAAATAAAGATTGAAGTTAGTGAAATTGATAAGTTTATAAAAATTAATATAATGTCAAGGAATAGTTTATTAAAATTTTAATTTTGGAGATTAAAGAAAAAGGTATTATCTTTTTCCTTGATGTTTTAAAAGAATATCTTATTTTTGGTTTACAAGACCAATATTTTATTTAAATTATTAAAACTAATGTTAATGTATTTGGGTCTTTCTATAGTTTTGTCATTATCGGGGATGTTAGTTTTTGGCTTAAAACGTAAACATTTATTGATTATGTTATTGAGATTAGAATTTATTATTATTTCTTTATATTTAAATATATTTATTTATTTATCACAAATTAGTTATGATTATTTTTTTTTAATATTTTTTTTAACCATAAGAGTTTGTGAAGGATCTTTAGGATTAGCTATATTAGTTTTAATAATTCGAACACATGGTAATGATTATATTTTATCTTTTTCTTCTTTATGATAAAATTTGTTTTTAGGTTAATTATATTAATTCCTTTATGTTTTATTTCAGAATATTGATTAGTGCAGTTTATTTTTTTAGTTTTAAGATTTTTATATTTATTTAATATTTCATTGAGATTTGTATGAGTTAGAGTTTCGTATTTTTTAGGGAATGATCTTTTATCTTTTAGGCTTGTGTTATTAAGTTTTTGAATTTGTAGTTTAATAATTTTAGCTAGAGAGAAAATTTTTAAGTTAAAAAATTATAGAAATTTATTTTTATTTGTGATAGTAAATTTGATGATTTCTTTGTTTATGGCTTTTTCATCAATGAATTTATTTATTTTTTATTTATTTTTTGAGATTAGGTTGATTCCTACTTTAATTTTGATTATTGGTTGGGGGTATCAACCAGAGCGTGTAGAAGCAGGAATTTATTTATTGTTTTATACATTATTTGTTTCTTTGCCAATAATAGTGGCTATTTTTTTTTACTATGAAAATTGATTTAGATTGGATTTTTATTTTTTAACAAAAAATTTAAATTTTTTTATATATTTATGTATAAATTTTGTTTTTTTAGTAAAAATACCTATATTTTTTGTTCATTTATGATTACCAAAGGCTCATGTTGAAGCTCCTGTCTCTGGTTCAATGATTTTAGCTGGAATTATGCTAAAATTAGGGGGGTATGGACTTATGCGTTTATTAGGGTTATTCTTAGAGATTGGAATAAAATTTAATTTAATTTTTATTATTATTGGAGTAATGGGAGGTTTTTTTGTTTCATTAATTTGTTTGCGTCAAAGTGATATTAAATCTTTAATTGCTTATTCATCAGTTGCACATATGGGGTTAGTATTAGGAGGAGTAATAACCTTAAATATTTGAGGTTTTTGAGGTTCTTTAGTAATAATATTAGCTCATGGTCTTTGTTCTTCTGGTTTATTTTGTTTAGCTAATATAACTTATGAGCGAATAAATAGTCGAAGAGTTTATTTAAATAAAGGGATGTTAAATTTAATTCCTAGCGTGTCATTATGATGATTTTTATTGAGATCTTCAAATATAGCTGCTCCTCCTTCTTTTAATTTAGTAGGAGAAATTATATTAATTAATAGTTTAGTTGGTTTTAGACCTTTATTAATATTGTTTTTAGGGTTAGTTTCTTTTTTTAGAGCAGCTTATTCTTTATTTTTATATGCTTATTCTCAGCATGGGAAAGTTTATTCTGGAGTTTATTCAGTTTATAGGGGGACATTTCGTGAATATTTATTGTTATTTTTACATTGGTTTCCTTTGAATATTTTAATTTTAAAGGGGGAAGTATTTATGTTATGAATTTATTCAGATAGTTTAAAAAAAATATTGATTTGTGGAGTCAGAGATATAAAATATATTTTGAATATATGTCAGTTTGTAAAATTTATTTTAGTTTATTTTTATTTTTATCAGTAAATTTATTTTTAGGGGGGGTATTATTTTTAATTTGGGACTATAGAATTATTATTGAATTAAGTTTATTAAGATTAAATAGGTCTATAATTGTGATAACTTTATTTTTTGATTGAATGTCATTAATTTTTATAAGATTTGTATTATTTATTTCAAGAATAGTAATTTTTTATAGGGAGGAGTATATATATGGAGATTTAAATTTAAATCGATTTATTTTATTGGTGGTTATATTTGTTTTATCAATGATGTTATTAATTATTAGACCTAACTTAATTTCAATTTTATTAGGTTGAGATGGTTTAGGGTTAGTTTCTTATTGTTTAGTAATTTATTATCAAAATGTAAAAAGATATAATGCAGGAATATTAACAGCTTTGACAAATCGAATTGGGGATGTTGCATTATTGTTATCAATTGCTTGAATATTAAATTTTGGAAGTTGAAATTTTATTTATTATTTAGAATTTTTTAAAAGTAATTTAATTATAGAATTAATTTCTTTTTTAGTTGTTTTGGCTGCAATAACTAAGAGTGCTCAAATTCCTTTTTCTTCTTGATTACCTGCTGCAATAGCAGCTCCTACTCCTGTATCTTCTTTAGTCCATTCGTCTACTTTAGTGACTGCTGGGGTTTATTTATTAATTCGATTTAATTTTGCTTTTTCTGAGAAATTAATATTAATGTTGTTGTTATTATCTAGATTAACTATGTTTATATCGGGATTGGGGGCTAATTTTGAATTTGATTTAAAAAAAATTATTGCATTATCAACTTTAAGTCAGTTAGGTTTAATAATAAGAATTTTATCCTTAGGGGGGTATAAATTAGCATTTTTTCACTTATTAACTCATGCTTTATTTAAGGCATTATTATTTATATGTGCGGGGGCTATGATTCATTCTTTAAGAAATTGCCAGGATATTCGTTATATGGGGACAATAATTAATCAAATGCCCGTAGTTTGTGCTTTTTTTAATATTTGTAATTTTTCTTTGTGCGGATTACCCTTTTTATCAGGATTTTATTCTAAAGATTTGATTGTTGAAGTAATATCGATGAATGTATTAAATATTTTTATTTATTTATTATTCTATGTTTCTATTGGATTAACAGTTTGTTATAGGTTTCGTTTAACTTATTATAGTTTAGTTGGGAGGTTTAATTTTATTAGAGTAAATTGTTTAATAGAAGAGGGGAGATTTATATTGAAAGGAATAGGAGGTTTAATTTTTTTAGTTGTTTTTAGAGGGAGAGTTTTGAGATGATTAATATTTTCAACTCCTTATTTTATTTGTTTACCTTTATTATTTAAAGTTATGACCTTAATTATGATTTCAATTGGGATATATTTAGGTTATGAGATAGCAAAATTTAAGATTAATTATTCTTTAAAATCTTTGAATTTATTAACATTAAGGGGATTTTTAGCTATAATATGAAATATACCTGCTATTTCAACTTTAGGGATCATTAAATTACCTTTACAAATAGGGGAAATTTATAGTAAAAGATTTGATCAAGGGTGGATAGAGTTTTATGGAGGTCAGAATTTGAGGATAAAATTAAAAATATTATCTCAAAAATTACAATTTTTATCTATTAATCATTTAAAGATTTATTTTTTATTAATGATTTTTTGAGTTAGAATTTTAATTTTGATATTTTACTTAAATAGCTTAAGATAGAGCATGATATTGAAGATATTAAGGTAATAGAATTATTTTTAAGTAATTTATAAGAAAATTTCTAATTTTACAGTGAAAATGTAATGTTTTTATTAAACTATATAAATAGAAATATAAACGAAATTTCATCGCTTAAGATTTAAGTTAGAAGCTTAATCTTGATTAACATATTTCTTTAATTGGGAATTATCCAGTTTTATCATTAACAGTGATATACCTCTATTTTGGTTTCAATTAAAATAAGGATGTTTAACATCAAATTTTTAGGTCGAAACTAAATGCAAGATTTGCTTCTTATTAAAGATAAATTGAGAGTTCAATACTTTTTAAGTGCAAGTTAAATGTTATAGTTAACTATTATCCTAAGTAGCTCAATTTAAGGCTCCTTGATTTCATTCATGGAATAATCCTATAATTAGGATAATAATAAAAAATAAAGTAATAAAAGAATAATTTATTAAATTAGAAATGTTTAAAGTAATAATTAATGGTAGTAAAAGAGTGATTTCGACATCAAAGATTAGAAAAATTACTGCAATTAGGAAAAATTGAAGAGAAAAAGGTATTCGAGCTGAATTTTTGGGGTCGAATCCACATTCGAATGGGGATCTTTTTTCTCGGTCTATGAATCTTTTTTTTGATAAAAAATTAATCAGAATAACTATAATAAATATAATAATTATAATTATAAAGGATAATATACAAAGTATTTTAATTATTTATACTAGGATTTCTAGTTTTTTTGATTGGAAGTCAAATATAATTAAATATATTATATAAATAGTTATCTACCTCATCAATAAATTGAAATATAAAGGAAAAGTCATACTACATCAACAAAGTGTCAATATCAAGCAGCTGCCTCAAAACCAAAATGATGAATTGATCTAAAATGGTTAAGTATGTGTCGAATTAGACAAATTAAAAGAAATGTTGAACCAATAATTACATGTAATCCATGAAATCCTGTTGCTATAAAAAATGATGAGCCATAGGCAGAATCTGCAATAGTAAAAGGTGCTTCAATATACTCGTAAGCTTGCAGTATAGTAAAGTAAAATCCTAATAGAACAGTTAATAAAAGACCTTGAAGAGTTTGATTATAATTATTTTCTATAAGGCTATGATGAGCTCAAGTTACGGTTAGTCCTGATGTTAATAAAATTAGCGTATTTAAAAGAGGGATTTCTAAAGGATTGAATGTTTGAATACCTTTGGGTGGTCAAATTATTCCAAGTTCAATTCTTGGACTTAAAGAATTATGGAAGAATCCTCAAAAAAAAGAAATGAAAAAGAAAACTTCTGAAGTAATAAAAAGAATTATTCCTCAACGAAGTCCTATAGTTACAATATATGTATGCAATCCTTGGTAGGTTCCTTCTCGGGTAATATCTCGTCATCATTGGTATATAACTAAAAGAGTAATTAAAAATCCTAGAAATAATAAATCATTTTTATAAAAGTGGAATCATTTGATTAAACCTATTATTGTAGTTATAGCTCCCAAGGCTCCTAAAAGTGGTCATGGTCTTACATCTACTAAATGGAATGGGTGGTTTTTATGAAGAGTCATTAATTAACTTCTCTTGAGTATAATGTTCTTAAAATAGCAAATACATAAGATTGAATAATAGATACAGCTGATTCTAGGACTAATAATAGGATTTGTACAATAATTAAGATATTAATTATTAAGATATTAAGGGATGGGCCAGTGTTACCAAGGAGAGTTATTAATAAGTGACCAGCAATTATGTTAGCTGAAAGTCGAACTGCTAGGGTTCCTGGACGAATTACATTCCTAATGGTTTCAATACATACTATAAAAGGCATAAGAACAGGGGGGGTTCCTTGTGGGACTAAATGAGCAAATATATGAATTGTGTTATTTAATCAGCCATAAATTATAAATCTTAATCATAGTGGGAGAGCTAATGATAGTGTTAATGTTATATGTCTAGTTCTAGTAAAAATATAAGGAAATAATCCTAAAAAGTTATTAAATAAGATTAGAGAAAATAGAGAAATAAATAATAGGGTTCTTCCTTGAGTTTTATTAAATCCAATTAAAATTTTAAATTCTTTATGAAGAGTTAAAATAATTTTAATTCATAGAATATTAAGACGAGACGGGATTAATCAAAATATTGGGGGAATAATGAGTAATCCAATTAGTGTTCTAAATCAATTAAGGGATAAATTAAAGTTAGTCCTAGGGTCAAAAGAAGAAAATAAATTTATTATCATTTTCAATTAAAAATAGTTTGAGATTTAATTTTTTTTTGTTCTTTAGGGTTATAGTTGAACATATAAAAATTTATAATATTAAAAATAAAGAAAATTGTAATAAAAAAAAGAAAAAGGGTTAGTCAGCTAAGGGGAGCTATTTGAGGAATTAAAAATTATTAGACCTAATAATTTTAGCTTGACAAACTAATGTTATAAATTTAACTAAATTTTTAATTCCATTAGAAGTAGGCGTGAGATACTATTTTATGGTTTAAAATTCCATTGCTTACTTTCAGCCATCTAATGAAGACTCTAATGATTTAGCAATTCATTTAATAAAATATTTCGGGGAGATTCTTTCGATTACAATTGGTATGAATCTATGGTTAGCTCCGCAAATTTCAGAGCATTGACCGTAAAAAAGACCGGTTCGTCTAGTTGAAAGTCTGACTTGATTTAATCGTCCTGGTGTAGCATCAATTTTTACACCTAGTGCAGGAACAGTTCAGGAATGAATGACATCGGTAGCTGTGACGATTAAACGAATTTGTGATTCATAGGGTAAAACTACTCGATTATCTACATCTAAGAGACGAAAATTATAATTATTTATAGAATTAATGGGAACTATATAAGAGTCAAATTCAATATTTTTAAAATCAGAATATTCATAAGATCAATATCATTGATGACCAATAGATTTAATAGTAATTATAGGATTATTAATTTCATCAATAATATAAATTAGTCGAAGAGAAGGTAGGGCAATAAAAATTAATGTTAAAGCTGGTAAAATAGTCCATACTACTTCAATTAATTGACCTTCAAGAAGTAGTCGATGAGAGAATTTATTAAAAAAAAGAGTAATTATTAATTGACCTACTAAAACTGTGATAACTATTAAAATTATTAAAGTATGGTCATGAAAGAATGAGAGTTGTTCTATTAGGGGAGAAGCACTGTCTTGTAGAAGAAGGGTTTTTCATGTGGCAATTTCTAAAAAAAGTTAAAGCTTTATATTTGGGGCTTAAATCCAATGCACTATTCTGCCATATTAGAAATTCCTAGTTAAAATTGGAAGTTCTGAATATCTGTGTTCTGCGGGGGGAAGATGTTGTATTCATTCAATAGAAGTTACTATTCTTAAGGTTGATAATCTTTTACGTTGGGCAGATAGTCTTTCTCACAAAATATACAAAAGTAAAATTACTGCAATTAAAGAGATTAAAGATCCAATTGACGAAACAATATTTCAAAGGGTAAAAGCATCTGGGTAGTCTGAGTATCGACGGGGTATACCTCTTAGTCCTAAAAAATGTTGGGGAAAGAAAGTCATATTTACACCAATAAATATAATTAAAAATTGAATTTTTAAGAATTTATTATTTAATGTTAATCCTGTAAATAATGGGTATCATTGTACTAATCCAGCTAAAATAGCAAATACGGCACCTATTGAAAGAACATAATGAAAATGAGCTACTACATAATAAGTATCATGGAGAATAATATCTAGGGACGAGTTAGCTAAAACTACTCCTGTTAATCCTCCAACTGTAAAAAGGAAAACAAATCCAATAGCTCAAAGAGAGACTGGTCTGTAAGTGATTTGCGTTCCATGAAGAGTTGCTAATCAGCTAAAAACTTTAATTCCTGTGGGGACAGCAATAATTATTGTAGCTGATGTGAAATAGGCTCGGGTATCAACATCTATTCCAACTGTAAATATATGATGGGCTCATACAACAAATCCTAATAATCCAATTGCTATTATAGCGTAAATTATTCCAAGGGTTCCAAAAGCTTCTTTTTTACCTCTTTCTTGTCTAATAATATGGGAAATTATACCAAATCCAGGGAGAATTAAAATATAAACTTCTGGGTGTCCAAAAAATCAAAATAAGTGTTGATAGAGGATAGGGTCTCCTCCACCAGCTGGGTCAAAGAAAGATGTATTTAAGTTTCGATCGGTCAATAATATAGTGATTGCTCCTGCTAAAACAGGTAGGGAAAGAAGAAGGAGAATAGCTGTAATTTTAACTGCTCAGACAAAAAGGGGTATTCGGTCTATAGTTATTCCTTTAGGACGTATATTAATTACAGTTGTAATAAAGTTTACAGCTCCTAGGATAGAGGAGATACCAGCTAGGTGTAAACTGAAAATGGCTAAATCAACAGAAGAACCTCTATGGGCAATATTAGCTGCTAGAGGGGGGTAAACTGTTCATCCTGTTCCGGCTCCATTATCAACAATTCTTCTTATAATTAAAAGTCTTAAAGATGGGGGAAGAAGTCAAAATCTTATATTATTCATTCGAGGGAAGGCTATATCAGGGGCACCTAGTATAAGGGGTACTAGTCAATTTCCAAATCCTCCAATTATAATTGGTATAACTATAAAAAAAATTATAATAAAAGCATGGGCAGTTACGATTACATTATAAATTTGATCATCACCAATTAAAGATCCTGGGGTTCCTAATTCTGATCGGATTAGTAATCTAAGGGATGTTCCTACTATTCCTGCTCAAGCACCAAAAAGAAAATAGAGGGTACCAATATCTTTGTGATTGGTCGAAAATAATCATTTGTTCGGTGAAATGGCTGAGTTTAGGCAATAAATTGTAAATTTATGAACGAAAAAAATTTCTTTCACCAAGTCTTATATTCAATAATGATTTTAAATTGCAAATTTAAAGGTGGTTCCTAAATCTAAGGCTTAGAAAACCTTCTCTATTTTCAACTTTGAAGGTTGATAGTTTAAATAACTTAAATCCTTACGTTGAAAATATTATTGTACAAAATAGAAGGCCTCTTAATGCAAAAAAATTAAAGAAAACTATTCTTAAACTAAAGGTTGGGGATTTAAGACACAGATTTTCTCTAAAATTAATCATTAAAGAGGTAAAAGTGATTCGAAGGTAAAAAAATAATGTAATTAAAGTAAAAATAATTAGAAGGGTTCCCATAAGATAAAAATTATTTTGTAAAAGATTATTAATCACTAATCATTTAGGGAAAAATCCTAGGAAGGGGGGGAGTCCTCCTAAGGATAGAAAATTGATTAGAAAAAATAATTTTATCAGTTTGCTTGAGTTTAGGGAAAAATATAGTTGATTAAGGGTGAAGATTTCTATTTTTTTAAAAATTCAAACAATATTAATTGAGATAATTCTATAAACTAGAAAATAAAATATTCAAATAGATTGAGAATTAAGTATTCTTGCCAATATTCAGCTAATATGGTTAATAGAGGAATATGCTATAATTTTTCGTAATCTTGTTTGGTTTAGACCTATAATACCTCTAATTACAGTTGAAAGGAGAATAATAATCAGAAAAAATATGCTAAAATAACAGTTATAAAACAATAAAACCATAGGGGCGATTTTTTGTCAAGTTAATATAATTAATCTGTTATTTCAATTTAAACCTTCCATTACTTCAGGGAATCAAGCATGGAATGGGGCAGCTCCTATTTTTGTTAAAAGGGCAGAATTAAGAATTAAAGTCAGATAATCGTGGGATATCGATAATCTTTCTCTTAAGTTAAGGGATGACAGAATTGCAAATAATAAAATGTTGGAAGCTAAAGCTTGAGTGATGAAATATTTTAGGGCTGATTCTGCGGGGTACAGATTTTTTCTATCTCTTATTAGGGGAATAATTGATAGTAAATTGATTTCTAAGCCTATTCATATTCTAAACCATGAGTATGAAGAAATTGTAATAAGAGTTCCTCTTATTATTGTTATAAAAAATATTAATTTATAAAAATTTAAGATTAAAAAGAGAAAGACTAAAACTTTCATAAATGGGGTATGAACCCAGTAGCTTTATTAGCTTATCTTTTTACATTTTAGTATATGACGTACATAAGTTTTTGATACTTAGGGAAATAGTTTAATTCTATTAAATGTAGCAAAGGTGGGGGGGCCACATGATCAATTCTATCAAAATTGTCCTTTTTTCAGGCACCTTACT